TTTCTTCCCCAAGACGTCATAGCACTTGGAACTGCTATTCAATGACGCAATCAAGCAGGAAAAGATTCTTCACCTCTCAGTCTACCCCGAACTCTAGGGAATACTAGAATACGTAAGATTTTATACGATCTGTCCAGTGGTTTTAGTGGATAAAGTAGTGAGGTAGTGGGAAGTCGGGAAGTGAGGGAATACATATCCGCGATCGTACCGTCATTATTTCAATTATTGAAATTATCTATCTTATTTTTTTAAATAATTTAAAGACATATTTTGATAAAATTTAAAACATAGCTGAAGATAATAATAAAAATATGTTATTATAAATTAGATTCTTTAATATAACCATAGAACAATAAGATTTAATAGAAAAAAATAGAAATAATTTAATTAATAGGAGGCTTTTTACGTGAAAATAGCAGTTTATGGTAAAGGCGGTATTGGTAAATCAACAACTAGTTGTAATATTTCTATTGCTTTAGCAAGGCGTGGAAAACGAGTTTTACAAATCGGATGTGATCCTAAACATGATAGTACTTTTACTCTTACGGGGTTTTTAATACCAACAATTATCGATACTTTACAATTAAAAGATTATCATTATGAGGATGTTTGGCCCGAAGACGTTATTTACAAAGGTTATGGGGGCGTTGATTGTGTAGAAGCAGGAGGACCACCTGCAGGAGCTGGCTGTGGAGGCTATGTTGTAGGAGAAACTGTAAAATTATCGAAAGAATTAAATGCTTTTTATGAATATGATATTATTTTATTCGATGTATTAGGTGATGTAGTTTGTGGCGGTTTTGCTGCCCCACTAAATTATGCTGATTATTGTATAATTATAACAGATAACGGATTTGATGCATTATTTGCAGCTAATCGTATTGCTGCTTCGGTTCGAGAAAAAGCCCGTACACATCCACTTCGTTTAGCAGGACTAGTAGGAAATAGAACATCAAAACGAGATTTAATTGATAAATATGTAGAAGCTTGTCCAATGCCTGTATTAGAAGTATTGCCTCTTATCGAAGATATTCGAGTATCTAGAGTAAAAGGCAAAACATTATTTGAAATGGTAGAATCACAACCTTCTCTTAATTATGTTTGTGATTTCTATTTAAATATAGCAGATCAAATTTTATCACAACCAGAAGGAATTGTGCCAAAAGAAGTTCCAGATCGAGAATTATTTAGCTTACTATCTGATTTTTATTTAAATCCTATTGGTGAAAATCAGAAAGAAAAAAAGCATAAAGAAAATTTACTGGATTTTACAATAATTTAGAATTTAATCTATTTTGTTCATTAGTTAAGGAATTATATCTATGTCAAACAAAATATCTGAAACTCTCACTTTTGAATGCGAAACAGGTAATTACCACACTTTTTGCCCTATTAGTTGTGTAGCCTGGTTATATCAAAAAATTGAAGATAGCTTTTTTTTAGTGGTAGGTACAAAAACATGTGGTTATTTTTTACAAAATGCTTTAGGAGTTATGATTTTCGCGGAACCTCGCTATGCTATGGCAGAATTAGAAGAAGGAGATATTTCAGCTCAATTAAATGATTATGAAGAATTAAAACGACTTTGTCTTCAAATTAAAAAAGATCGAAATCCAAGTGTTATTATATGGATTGGTACCTGCACCACAGAAATAATAAAAATGGATTTAGAAGGCATGGCACCCAAACTAGAAAATGAGCTTGGTATACCAATTGTAGTAGCAAGAGCAAATGGACTAGATTATGCATTTACTCAGGGAGAGGATACTGTTTTAGCTGCTATGGCACATCGTTGCCCAGAACAAATTTTACTGATTGAAAAAAAAAAAGTAATACAAGATTCAAATATACAAAATTTATTTTCTTTTCTTTCTCTTGAAAAAGAGAAAGAAACAACTAATAAAGATTTTGAAAAATTAAAAAAGAATCCTCCGTTAGTTCTTTTTGGTTCTTTACCTTCTACTGTAGCTTCTCAACCTAGCTCAGAATCAAAACGTCAATCTGTTCAGGTATCAGGCTGGCTACCAGCTCAAAGATATACTGACCTTCCTTCTTTAGGTGATCAAGTTTATGTATGCGGTGTTAATCCATTTTTAAGTCGTACAGCAACAACTTTGATGAGACGTCGTAAATGTAAATTAATAGGAGCACCTTTTCCTATTGGTCCTGATGGAACGCGAGCTTGGATTGAAAAAATTTGTTCCGTATTTGGAATTAAAACCGAAGGTCTAGAAAAAAGGGAAGAACAAATATGGGAAAATTTAAAAGATTATTTAGATTTAGTACGCGGAAAATCTGTTTTTTTTATGGGAGATAATCTTTTAGAAATATCATTAGCTAGATTTTTAATTCGTTGTGGAATGACTGTTTACGAAATTGGTATTCCTTATTTAGATAAACGATATCAAGCAGCTGAATTATTATTTTTACAAAATACATGTAAAAATATGTCCATACCTATGCCACGTATTGTTGAAAAACCTGATAATTATAATCAAATACAACGTATGCGTGAATTAAAACCTGATTTAGCAATTACTGGTATGGCGCATGCAAATCCTTTGGAAGCAAGAGGAATTAATACCAAATGGTCTGTTGAATTTACTTTTGCTCAAATTCATGGTTTTACAAATGCAAGAGATGTTCTTGAACTTGTTACCCGTCCTTTACGGCGTAATAATAATTTAGAAAATTTAGGTTGGAGTAATTTAACAAAAAAAGAAACAAAAAATAAAATTTAATTAAGTATTTTACTTTTTAATAATTTATTAGAATTAAACAATTATGAAATTTAATAAATTATTTTTTATTCAGTTAATTAACGGAATAAAAAATAATTTATTAAATTTAACTTTTTACTTCTTTTATCCCTAATAAAATCAAATTAACTTTTTTATTTTATCCCACTTCTATGCCTTCAAGGAAGAAAATATTTTATTATGATAACAAACATTCCCTTACAGCTTTGTGTGCTATGGGCTTCAATATTATCATGGATAAATATTTCAAGTCCGTTGATTCTATTTGGACTATATTATGGATTTCTTACAACACTGCCTATTGGCCCTTCTCAAATTTTATCTATACGAGCTTTTCTTTTAGAAGGAAATCTAAGTGGTACTATAGCTCTAAGTGGTTTAATTTTAGGACAATTAATAATATTTTTATCAATATATTATTCACCTTTTTATATAATATTAATAAAACCTCATACAATAACTTTACTAGTTCTACCATATATTTTATTTTATTGGTATAGAATTAAAGACCTTTTAGATTACCAATCTCTACGTCCCGTAGGTTCAATTAATGATCCTCGAATTTATAAAGTATTTTTTGATAGTTTTATTTTTCAATTATTAAATCCTGTTCTTTTACCAAGTCCTGTATTAGCTAGATTAGTTAATCTTTTTTTTTTTCGCTATAGTAATAATTTTCTATTTGTTTTAAGTTGTTTTTTTGGTTGGTTAAGTGGTCACTTTTTTTTCTTGAATTTTATAAAAATACTTTTAGTTCGTATCGAACAAGATTCACCTGTACTTTACCTTTTAGTAAAACGTCTTATTTATCGAACATTTAGTATCTTTATTTTAGCGTATTTTCTAATATATTTAGGCAGAGCTCCAGTACCAGTATTTACTAAAAAATTAAATGACGAATTTCAATTTAATCAACAATCGAAATTTTTGTGGCTGAATAAACCCTGGCCTACCTTCTTTTTTGATCATCGTCGATGGAATCGACCATTACGCTATATTGAGAATGGTCGATTTAGTAATAGAAGCCCTGTAAAAAAAAAAGTGTCGCAATATTTTTTTGATATATCTATAAATGATGGAAAACAAAAAATATCTTTTACAGCTTTACCAAGCTTGTCTATTTTTGAAAAAGATTTAAGAAATTATTTAAATATTTCAAAAAAACCTGTTTTATCTAATAATTCATATACAGATTGGATTGATGGTAAAAAAAAAAGAAAAGATAATTTATATTATGAGTTAAAAAATAGACTTGAAGCTTTAGACAATGGCTTTTTTGTAAAAGACATTATAGAAAAAAAAACTGGTTTATCTAATAATGAAGGAAATAATTTAACAAAAAATTACGATCCTTTTTTAAATGGATCGTTTCGTGGAAAAACAATAATATCTAAATCTCCTTGGCTTTTAATAGAAAATATTTATGAATTAAAAAAAAACAAAAAAATATCATATTTATCAAAAAAAGAAAATAAACTTAAATTTTGGATTTCTAACCGATGGAGAGAATTAGAACGAAAGAATTTACCATTACCTTGGGAACCACTAAATAAAGATGCACGTCGCATTTTAATTTTACTTATTCAGAGATCAAAAAATAAGAAACTTGAAACGAAATTACAACAAATTTACTTTTCAGAAGAACAAGCGCTTATTAATTTAAATAAACAAACCACTTTTTCAGATTTAGTTGCAAAATCTGATAATAAAAATTTTTTAAATAAAAAATTAACTAGAACATCATATTTTAATTGGGAACTTGTTTTAAATTTATCTACTCGACAAAGAGCTTTATATTTTAAACAATTAGAACAAGAGAAATGGCAAGTACTAGAACGCTCTTGGAAAAATCTCTGGTTAAATAATTTAAGTAATGTTAATCAACTAAATAAAATTATTTTTTTATTAAAAAAAATATTTTATTTTAATAAAAAATTCCGACTTCAAGAAATTTCGAAGGAAATGCCACGATGGACATCTAAATTACGAAATGATAAATTCGATGTTATAGCTGGTGGAGTTACTGATATTCGTCAAAGAAAAGTAAAAAATTTAGGATATCTTATAAAAGGAAAAGATAAAAGAAGAAAAATTGTAAGACGTTTTTCACAACAATCTGATTTTCGTAGAAAATTAGTAAAAGGTTCTATGCGTGCTAGAAGACGAAAAACATTAATATGGAAAATTTTACAACTTAAAATACATTCTCCGTTTTTTTTACGAATAAATGAAAAGCATATTCCTTTTGAATTTTCATTAAATAAATTTAATTTCGTTTATATAAAAAATGTTTTTAAAAACCCTATAGAGAAACGAAAACAAATAACACTTTTTTCAGCTGGAAATAATATTAGTATAAAAAAAACAAAAGCAGATCGTCTTGCAATAGCAAATAGATGGGACTTTCCATTAGCGCAGTGGGGAAGAAGTTGGTTATTGATTATTCAATCACATTTTAGAAAATATTTAGTATTACCTATATTAATAATATTTAAAAATATTATTCGTTTGATATTATTTCAAACTCCTGAATGGAGTGAAGATTGGGATGAATGGAAGAAAGAAATTTATATAAAATGTACTTATGATGGTACTGAAGTTTCAGAAAAAGAATTGCCTGAACAATGGCTTAGAGATGGTCTTCAAATAAAAATTATATATCCTTTTAATTTAAAACCTTGGCATAATTTACGATTTAAAACAAATAAAGAAAAAAATATATTGGATTCTTTAAATAATGAGGAAGAAATTTCAAATAATTTATTGAATGCTAATAAAAGTTTTGTTAAAAATAGAAAAAAAAAAATTAATTATAGTTATTTAACAGCTTGGGGTTTTCAAACTAATGCACCTTTCGGAGATATTAAAAAGAAGTCTTTATTTTGGAAACCGGTTCGTAGAGAATTGGTAAAAAGATGGAAAAAAAATATTTTATTAAATTTTAATAAAATTTATTTTAATTTTTTTTTTCTAAAAGAAAAAATTACTATTAATTTTGTTAATACTAAATTAATCGATATAAATTTGAAAAAAAAAATAGAGTTAGATACTAAAATTAGAAATAATTATGAACTTCCTTTAAATCATGATGAAAATAATAAAAATTTAAAAGAACAAATTATATCTAAATCTAACAAAAATATTTTATCAGAAAATCAAATTAAAAATAAATCTAAAATTTTGATAAATATTAAAAAATTAAAAAAATTGAAAGATTTTAAAAAATACAAAATTAAAGAAATAACTAAAAAAAGTTGCTTTGATAAAATAAAATTTTCTAATAAATTAGAAAATAAAGATAAAGTATATATTAATAATAAAAAAAAAATTATTGAAATTAGATACCAAATTCGAAAATATTGTAAAAAAAATATTGAAATAATAAAAAAATGTTCATATTTAATAAAAATAAAATTTAATAAAATAAATAAAAACGTTTTAAATTTATATATTTATTTTATTCGATTTAATATAAATTTAATATTAAGAATTAAACAAAATTTAATAAAAAAAAATTGGAATTTATCAAAAATTTCTCAAATTGATTATAAAAAAGATCAAATTAGTTATGAATATGGAAATAACTTTAATCAAGAAAATATTTTGTTAATGTCTCAAGCATACTTATTTCATAAAATTTGGCAAACAAAAACAATAAACAAATATAATTTTAAAGATTTATTAAAAAATTGGACATTAAATTTTATTTTGAAAAAAGAAATAAAAAATAATTTAAAAAAAAAAGGAATTTTTCCTATAATAGAAGTTGAAAATTTGAGAGAGAAAAATTTGAAAAAATTGTTACAAAAATTTAATAGATATAATATATCTTCACAAATATGGTATACAATAATACCGAAAGAATGGAAAAATAAGGTTACTCATCAATGGATAAACAAAAGAAAAAAAGACTCTAAAATTTCAGAAAAACAAACAATAATTTCAGTTTTATCTAAAAAAAAAAAATTTTCTTATAAATTAGTTACAAATCCTTTATTAGAACAAAATAAAAAATTAAATAAGCAATATCAATCTAATTATTTATGTTATAGCTACCTTGATTTTGAAAAAGTACCTGATTTTGTGAAATCAACAAAAAACAAAGAAACTATATTTAATAAGGAAATTTCACAAACATTAAAAAATAAAAAAAATATTTACATTAAATCTAATTTGGTTCTATGGTTAATTCCACCATTTCTAGAAAAAAAAAATGTAACTAAAATAGAAAAAATAGACATACCTCAAATTTCTTTATTAGAGCAAAAAAATAAAAAAAATATTCAGAATAAGAAATTACTTCGCGAAAGAGAACGCCATCAAACTATTCGTCAATGGAAATGGAAATCAAAAAATGTAGAAAAAAAATTTAAAGAACTAGGAGATATGGCTTCTCTTATGACTTTTATGCAAGATCAAGAAAATGCTATTTCACTTTCTGCTAAAATGCGTGAAAATTTAAATTTATTTCGCCTTCTTTTTTGCAGAGATGTAGGTATAAATAAATTAACAATTAATTCTGAACATCGTATACCACGTGTACTCGATGATGAAATTTTAATGTATAAAGTAGTAAGCGCTTTTTTTAAATCAAAAGTAAGATTTAAAAAAGTTTTAAATTTTAAAAATTTAAATGAATCTACATCACGGATAGATTTTTTTCAAAATAATATAAAAACAAGTTTTAAGTTAATTAATCTTGAAGATATTATGCTTTCAAGACATTGTAAAGAATTAAAAATATTAAATCTTTTATATTTAAAGAAAAATAAAACTTCTAATTTAGATAAATATTTTGTAGAAAAAAATGAAGAAAAACTAATAAAATTACATAAAATTCGGGATGGAAATCAAAGTTTAATAATTAAACATTTTCTTTGGCCTAGTTTTCGATTAGAAGATTTGGCATGTATTAATAGATTTTGGTTTAATACAAATAATGGAAGTCGGTTTACTATGTTAAGAATTCGTATGTATACTTAAAAATTTTTAATTGTTGAGAAATTCTTGGTTATAACCAAAAATTTCTCATTATTTCTATTTTTTATAAATTTATTTAAAATTTTAAGTTTTTATTTTTTTTTTTACTTATAATAATAAAGAATAAAGACTATTAATTAACTATAATCTATTATTAATTATTTTAAAATAATATAATTTAGGAGGAGTACTTTTATGTCCAAAAAACTATTTAGTGGTTCATCACTATTTTCTAAAGAACAAACAGGATCCATGGAATTTCAAATATCACATTTAACTAATAGGGTTTTAAAACTGACAGATCATTTAAAATGGCATGGCAAAGATTATTCATCTCAAAGGGGCTTATGGAAAATCTTAGGAAAACGTAAGCGTCTTTTAAGTTACTTATCGCAAACAAATTTAACAAGTTATGAAAATTTAATAAATAAATTAAATATTCGTAGATTAAAAATTCGTTGATTTTTTTTTTTATAATGAATGAAAAGGAGCGTCATATATGACCATGCTTGCTATGAAAACAAAACCCATGATAGTAAGTATGGGTCCTCATCATCCATCAATGCATGGTGTTCTTCGACTTATGGTTACTTTAGATGGGGAGAACGTTATTGATTGTGAACCTATATTAGGTTATTTACATAGGGGTATGGAAAAAATTGCTGAAAATAGAACAATTGTTCAATACCTTCCTTATGTTACACGATGGGACTACTTAGCTACAATGTTTACAGAAGCTATAACTGTAAATGCACCAGAGAAACTGACAAATATTCAGGTTCCAAAAAGAGCTAGTTATATCAGAATGATCATGCTGGAATTAAGTCGTGTAGCCTCTCATTTATTATGGCTTGGACCTTTTATGGCTGATATTGGTGCGCAAACTCCTTTTTTTTATATTTTAAGAGAAAGAGAAATGATATATGATTTATTTGAAGCAGCTACAGGCATGCGAATGATGCATAATTATTTTCGTATTGGAGGGGTTGCTGTTGATTTACCATACGGTTGGATAGATAAATGTTTAGATTTTTGTGATTACTTTTTACCCAAGGTTGATGAATATGAAAAGCTTATTACACAAAATCCTATTTTTTTGAAACGAGTAGAAGGAATAGGGATTATTGAAAGAGAAGAAGCTATAAATTGGGGTTTATCCGGACCTATGTTACGTGCTTCGGGAGTTCAGTGGGATCTTCGTAAAGTAGATCATTACGAATGTTATGACGAATTAGATTGGCAAGTACAATGGCAAAAAGAAGGTGATTCATTAGCTCGTTATTTAGTACGCGTTGGGGAAATGAAAGAGTCAATAAAAATAATTCAGCAAGCGTTAAAATCAATTCCTGGGGGACCCTACGAAAATTTGGAAGCTCGACGGTTTCAGCGAGGAAAAAAATCAGAATGGAATAATTTTGAATATCAATTTATTAGTAAAAAGCCTTCTCCTACATTTAAACTACCAAAACAAGAGCATTATATTAGAGTAGAAGCTCCCAAAGGAGAATTAGGTATTTTCCTAATAGGAGATGATAGTGTTTTTCCCTGGAGATGGAAAATTCGTCCACCCGGTTTTATTAATTTACAAATTCTTCCTCAATTAGTAAAAGGAATGAAATTAGCAGATATTATGACAATATTAGGTAGTATAGATATTATTATGGGAGAGGTTGATCGTTAAAATGGTTTTTACTACCAATCTTAAAGAACAAGTTATTAATCTTTTTTATTCATTAAGTTTATCTAAAGAATTTTTTAATTTATTATGGGTTACTTTTTCAATTATTATTCTTTTGTTAGCAATTACAATAGGTGTATTAGTTTTAGTATGGCCGGAGAGAAAAATATCTGCAGGAATACAACAACGTATTGGACCTGAATACGCTGGTCCTTTAGGAATAATTCAAGCTTTAGCAGATGGTTTTAAATTATTATTAAAAGAAGATATTATTCCATCGAAAGGAGATATTTTATTATTTAATATTGGGCCGGCAATAGTTGTTATACCAGTATTTTCAAGTTATTTAGTAATTCCTTTTGGTCATAATATTATTTTAGCTGATCTTAATATAGGTGTTTTTTTTTGGATTGCTATCTGTAGCATTGCCCCCTTGGGACTTCTTATGGCAGGATATGGATCTAATAATAAATATTCCTTTTTAGGTGGTCTTCGAGCAGCAGCTCAATCTATTAGCTATGAAATTCCCTTAGCTTTATGTGTATTATCTATATCTCTACGTGTGATTCGTTAAAATAATTTTTCAAATTTAATTTTAGTAAATAAGTTTTTTTCTTATTTTAACTAAAAAAAACTAAATTGTCATATGGGTCAAATAAAACAGCTTTTCAATTTGCAGTGATAAAATTTAATCCCATCCTCTACATACAAGAGTGAAAGCATGCAAAACAATTAAAAAATGTACCCCAGGTTCAGATTAGTTATTGATGAAACCTGATAGCGGGAGCAAAAGATAAAATATATGAAAAATTTATTATTATATTTTTATTATATACAGCATCGAGCAAAAATAAATGGTTAGAAACACAAAAATACCTAACAGATTAGTATAAAATAATTTTATAGATAACCAAAATTTATTAAAATACAATAAGGATTTAACATTAGTAGAAATGGGTAAAAAGTATTTCCTTATAAAATCAATCTGAAGTATAGCCCTATTTATTAAAACAAAATGACTATTAGGAACGAAGTAATCCTTTTACAATTCTCATTTAAAATATAGTAGAAATAATTAGAGTTAGTATTAACAATATTTGTAAAGGCTGAGACAGATTCCAAAGCATTTATTATTATAGCAAACAGAATCTCATTGGTTAAATTAATAAATTTTTTTTATGATAAAAATTATAAGATTTTGATTGACATAACCATTGAGGAGCCGTATGACGCCAAAGTTTCATGTACGGTTTTGAAATAGAGATATTAACAATAATGTTAAATCGACTATAATTATCTAATAGTTTAAGTACCGTTGATATCGTCGAAGCACAGTCAAAATATGGTTTTTGGGGATGGAATTTATGGCGTCAACCTATCGGTTTTTTAGCTTTTTTTATTGCCTCCCCAGCGGAATGTGAAAGATTACCTTTTGATTTACCAGAAGCAGAAGAAGAATTAATTGCAGGTTATCAAACAGAATATTCAGGTATAAAATTTGGATTATTTTATGTTGCTTCTTATTCAAATTTATTAGTTTCTTCATTATTTATAACAATTCCTTATTCAGGTGGATGGCATTTTTCTATTCCATTTATATCAAATTCTAATTATTTAGAATGGAATTTTAATATTGGAACTAGCCAGATTATTAACATAATAATAGGAATTACTATTGTGTTAATTAAAGCTTATTTATTTTTATTTGTTTCTATTATGACAAGATGGACATTACCTAGAGTAAGAATGGATCAATTATTGGATCTAGGGTGGAAATTCCTTTTACCTATTGCACTGGGTAATTTATTATTAACAGCTTCTTTTCAAGTTCTTTTATTATAAATATTTAACTTTATAAAATTATTTAATCTTTGAAAAGACATAAAATAAAAAAAATATATATGTTTAAAGGATATCTAATAATATGTTTACTATGTTAAATAGGCTTCAAAACTATAGTGAACAAGCAATACAAGCAGCACGGTATATTGGTCAAGGTTTTATAGTAACTTTAGACCATATGAATCGTTTACCAATAACTATTCAATACCCTTATGAAAAATTAATTCCATCTGAACGCTTTCGTGGACGTATTCATTTTGAGTTTGATAAGTGTATTGCCTGCGAAGTATGTGTTCGTGTATGTCCAATCAATTTACCTGTTGTTGATTGGGAATTAAAAAAAGAGGTGAAGAAGAAGCAATTGAAAAATTATAGTATTGATTTTGGAGTTTGTATATTTTGCGGAAATTGTGTTGAATATTGTCCTACAAATTGCTTATCCATGACTGAAGAATATGAGCTTTCAATTTATGATCGTCATGATTTAAATTATGATCAAATTGCTTTAGGACGATTACCTATTTCCGTAATTGAAGATCCCACAATTCAAACTATTTCAAATTTAAATTATTTATTTGAAGGAAATACAAAAAGTTATTCGAATTTAAAAAATATTACAAATTTTTTGGATTAAATAAAAAAAAAACTTTATATGTAAATATATTTATATATATTATTTTTTGAGTCAGTAAATCAGAACAATAGAAAAAGGATTTAAAATTATTGTGAATATAATTGAATTATCTGAGCCACTCCATAAAACTATTTTTTTTCTTTTAGAAATAGGTGTAATATTCGGAAGTTCAGGAGTAGTACTACTTAATAATATAGTCTATTCAGCGTTTTTTTTAGGACTAGTTTTCTTTTGTATATCCCTCTCATATTTTGCATTAAATGCTGATTTTGTAGCTGCCGCACAAATTTTAATTTATGTAGGGGCTGTAAATGTTTTAATTGTATTTGCTGTAATGTTAATTAATAAGCCGCATTCTTTAAAAATTTGGCCCTCTTGGACTATAGGCGATAAATTTACCTTTTTAATTTGTTTGAGTCTGTTTTCAGTATTAGTTACTGTAATTTCAAATACACCATGGTTTAATATTACTTTAATTACAGAATCAAAAAATTTATTAGAAATTGATTCTACAAAAAATGTTCAACGTATTGGCTATCTTTTATTGACGCAATTTTTGTTGCCATTCGAACTTCTTTCTATAGTTCTTCTGGTTGCTTTAATAGGCGCAATTGTTATAGCCCGTCGAGAAAATTTAATTAGAACAAAGGAGAAAAAAAAATTACAAATAGAAAAAAATCCTAGAGTTTTTTGATATTTTTTTAGTTCATAAGGAGTTTATTTAATGCTTGAACATGTACTTAATTTAGGTGCTTATCTATTTTGTATTGGTATTTTCGGATTAATAACAAGTCGGAATATGGTCCGAGCACTTATGTGTCTAGAATTAGTTTTTAATGCTGTTAATATAAATCTTATTACTTTTTCTAATTCTTTTGATACTCAAGAAACAAAAGGTGAAATTTTTGTTATGTTTGTTATAGCTATTGCAGCCGCCGAAGCTGCTATTGGATTAGCTATTGTTTTAGCTATTTATCGTAATAAAAATTCAACTCGTATTGATCAATTTAATTTATTAAAATGGTAATTGACTTACTTAATTATTAAAAAACGGCTACATTTTTTTAACTAATATTCATTTTTTTTTGATTAAAAAAAAAAAATTTATATAATAATATTATATTATAACTTTACTAAATTTAAGGCTTTTAACAATATATTGGAGTTTATAAAATTAATGGCACATTCAGTAAAAATTTATGATACATGTATTGGTTGTACTCAATGTGTAAGAGCGTGTCCTACAGATGTATTAGAAATGGTACCTTGGGACGGATGTAAAGCTAATCAAATTGCTTCTGCTCCTAGAACAGAAGATTGTGTTGGTTGTAAACGATGTGAATCTGCTTGTCCAACAGATTTTTTAAGTGTACGTGTTTATTTAGGAGCTGAAACTACCCGAAGCATGGGCCTATCATATTAAGCAAAAAAAGAAAAAAAAAATTTAAGCCTTTTTTTACCCATACTCAAATTTTTGAGTATGGGGTTTTTTTATTTAAAGTTTTTTTCAATTCTTATCATGAGTAACTTTCCCTGGCTAACTATACTCGTTCTTCTACCTGTATCTGCAGGTCTTGTAATTCCATTATTTCCCACAAAAGGAAATAATATTATTCGATGGTACACCTTAGGTGTTTGTTTAGTAGAATTTCTTTTAATCACTTATGTATTTTGTTATCATTTCAAATCTGATAATCCATTTATTCAATTAAAAGAAGATTATAGTTGGATTAATTTCCTTGATTTTCATTGGAGAGTAGGAATTGATGGTCTTTCAATTGGACTTATTTTATTAACAGGTTTTATTACTACTTTAGCTACTTTAGCCGCTTGGCCTATTACTCGAAATCCACGATTATTTTATTTTCTAATGCTCGCAATGTATAGTGGTCAAGTAGGATTATTTGCTTCTCAAGATATTTCACTCTTCTTTTTCATGTGGGAATTAGAATTAATTCCAGTTTATTCACCTTCATGTATATGGGGAGGAAAAAGACGATTATATGCTGCTATAAAATTTATTTTATATACAGCTGGTGGTTCCATTTTTATTTTAATGGGAGCTTTAAGTATGGGATTTTATGGTACTAATCAATTAACATTGGATTTACAAGATTTATCTAATAAATCATATCCTATAGAATTAGAAATAATATTGTATTTAGGATTTTTTATTGCCTATGCTGTTAAATTACCAATATTTCCTTTGCATACTTGGTTACCAGATACTCATGGAGAAGCACATTATAGTACATGTATGCTTTTAGCCGGAATACTTTTAAAAATGGGAGGGTATGGAATAATTCGAATTAATATGGAATTATTACCTCATGCTCATTTAATTTTTGCACCGTGGATCATAATAATAGGAGCAATTCAAATTGTTTATGCAGCACTTACTTCTTTTAGTCAACGTAATTTAAAACGAAGAATTGCTTATTCTTCAATCTCACATATGGGTTTTGTACTTATTGGTATTGGATCCATGACAGATTTAGGTCTTAATGGAGCTATTTTACAAATGATTTCTCACGGATTAATTGGTGCTGCACTTTTTTTCTTAGCCGGAATAAGTTATGATAGAACACGGACTCTTTTTCTTGAGCAAATGGGGGGAACAGCTATTTATATGCCCAAAATATTTACTATGTTTAGTAGTTTTTCAATGGCATCATTAGCATTACCTGGAATGAGTGGTTTTTTAGCAGAGTTTTCAATTTTTTTAGGGATAATTATTAGTCACAAATATTCTTTTAGTTTCAAAATACTTATTACAATAATAGAAGCGATTGGAATAATATTAACTCCTATTTATTTATTATCTATGTTACGTCAAATGTTTTATGGATATAAGTTTTCTAAATTTTTTATTTTTCCTAATATAGATGCAGGACCACGCGAAATTTTTATTTTAATTTGTCTAATTTTTCCCGTTATAGGTATTGGTATTTATCCCAACTCAGTCTTATCCCTATGGAACAGTAAAGTAAATTTTCTTTTATCTAAATTCATTTTTTAATTTAGATAAAAAAGAACATTTAATCTCATGAAAACTTTATTGTAATAAAGTTTTTTATTAATTAAATTTATTTCAAATAGTTAAACGATATAAAAATATTTTTTCATTTAACTATTTGAAGTTAATTTAATTTTTTAACTTTTAATAAATTATTTAAATTATAAAATATATTATATTTTTATTTAAATACCGCCACTCGGACTCGAACCGAGATGCGTTAGCACTGCTTCCTAAGAGCAGCGTGTCTACCAATTTCACCATGGCGGCTTATTAAAAAATAATATAACATAATTTATATTAAAAGGTCAATCTTTTTTATAAAATAAAACAATATATAAATTCTTTTAAACTAGATTAAAAAAAAATTAATGGGGCATAGCGTAGTTTGGTAACGTACCATCTTGGGGTGATGGAGATCGTGGGTTCAAATCCCGCTGCTCAAAAAAAAAATTACAAAATTTTTAAATTTTTTATTTTAATATTCAAGATAGTTTCATTTAGTTAAAAATAAATGAAACTATCTTGAATATTAAATATATTTTTATTAAATGTTTTTATTTTTTTTATGAGAAATTTTAAAATTCGTAACTTTTCTAAAAAAAAAATTATTACAAGTTTTGTCTTGAAGGATATATTTTTTTACTTATATCATTAATCTTTATTTATTAAAAATTTTATAGGATATTATTGAGAGGGCTTAGAATTTTTTTCATTTGTTGTATAATAAAAGCTTTTTGAACGACCTGTTAAAATAGATTGAGCTAATGAAAAAGCTTTTAATCTAGCTTGATTTGCTTTTTCTTTCCATATAGTTTCACGAATTTTTTTTTTCGACTTAGAAGTACGTTTTTTTGGAACTGCCATAAATAAAAACTCCTTTTAATTGTATATTTTTAACTACTTTTTTATTCATATCTCACTCCTCATTCCCAAAAATTTTTTATATATATTTATTTATACAATTCTTTTCCGTCTAAACAAATAGAATCTACCACAAATCGAGCTGAAATTTGTCTATGTCCAAATTTACGTCGTGTCTTTTTTTTTGAATTCATTTTATAAACAGTAATTTTATTTTCAAGATGTGAATGTAAAATTCTTCCTTTTACTATTGCATTTTTTAACCAAGGTTGTCCAATACTAATAGTAGTTTCATTACGAATCATTAATACTCGATAAATCAATATTTTAGTATTGGAACTTAAGCTTTTTGGTTTTAATGGAGCAAAATGACGAATATCATAAAATCTTCCTGGTTCTACTCGGAGCTGTTCACCTCCGGTTTCAATGATGGCATACATATTCATTATGAGATTTATTGTAAATAAGTAAATGAAAAAAAAATTATTATAAATTAAAAAAAGACAAATTAATTAAATTTAATAAATAAAATAAAATAATTAATTTTAATTATTTTAATTTTTGTAAAACGTTTATAAAAGAAATTTTTAATATTATTAAAAATATATATCTCTTAGTTTAGAAACTATATATAATATCTTATTACTTTAATAATAATAAATAATTTTTTTTTTAATTTATTTTGTTTAATAATTTATTTTTTTTTTTTATTTGTAAAGTAATTTTAATTGATATTTTTGATAGGTAGGATAAAAATCCTAAACTTTTTCTTTGTTTTTAAGTCTATTTTTTTTCTCAATCTAGTCAATTATAAACTAGAAATTAAAAAAAAATAAGATTTTTTATTATATAAAAAATTTATTTATGGAATTTATATATCAATTTGTTTGGATTATACCTTTTTTTCCATTTTTGACTTCTATTTTAATAGGATCAAATTTACTTTTTTTTCCAAAATCAACCAAAAGTCTTCGTTATATATGGGCTATTCTTAGTATATTAGTATTATTTACAGTTATGATTTTCTCTTCCATTATTCTATGGCAACAATTCATTAATAATACTATTTATCAATATTTATGGTCTTGGGTTTTTGATAAACAGATCGATCTTAGAATAGGGTTTTTAATTGATCCACCTACTTCTATCATGTTAGTTTTAATTACTACTGTAGGAGTTCTTGTTATGATTTATAGTGACAGTTATATGTCACATGATCAAGGATATGTAAGATTTTTTGCATACTTAGGTTTATTTACAGCTTCAATGTTAGGTTCAGTACCTAGTCCTAATTTAATCCAAATTTATATTTTTTGGGAATTAGTCGGAATGTGTTCTTATTTGTTAATAGGTTTTTGGTTTGCGAGACCCAGTGCAGCTAATGCTTGTCAAAAAGCTTTTATAACAAACCGTATAGGAGATTTTGGATTATTATTAGGTATTTTGGGTTTTTATTGGATAACCGGCAGTTTTGAATTTGAAATTTTATTTAAACGATTTAATGAATTACTTATTAACAATGAAGTTAATTTATATTTTGCTAGTTTATGTGCCCTTCTTTTATTTTTAGGGCCAATTGCAAAATCTGCTCAATTTCCGCTCCATATATGGTTACCAGATGCTATGGAAGGACCAACTCCAATTTCTGCTCCAATACACGCTGCAACTATGGTAGCTGCTGGTATTTCTTCAGTAGTTCGATTATTTCCCATTTTTCAAGCCCTACA